ATTTTCTCAGATTTTGCGCGTGTAATACATGTTCCTTCTATTTCTCCAAGCAGAGCTCTGCGCATCGCAATTCCTATTGTGTCGGCTTGACCTTTCATAAGTGGAGATAGAATAAAGCGTCCATAATAAAGACGTTTACTATCTATTCTTGATTCAACACACTTCCACTGCAGTGTCCGAGTAGATACTCTTATTTTCTCTCGAACCATAGTATAGATAATAGATCAGATCGTTGAGTCATTTATTTCTCTTGAAATCTCTTCAATGCTTAGTTTTTTTTTACACACGCCTTTTTTTAGGAGGTCGACAGCCATTATGCGGCATGGGGGTTACATCTCGTACGAAACTTAACAGTATGCCGCTTCTACGAATAGCTCGTAATGCTGCATCCCTTCCAAGACCAGGACCTTTTATCATGACTTCTGCTCGTTGCATACCTTGATCTACTACTTTACGAATAGCGTTTCCTGCTGCGGTTTGAGCAGCAAACGGTGTCCCTCTTTTTGCCCCTTTGAACCCGCAAGTGCCAGCGGAGGCCCAAGAAACCACTCGACCTCGTACATCTGTAACAGTCACAATGGTATTGTTAAAACCGGCTTGAACATAAATAACCCCTTTTGGTATTTTACGTGCACTCTTACGTGAATTAATACGCCTATTCCTATGTGAACCAATTCTTGGGATGGGTTTTGCCATATTTTATTGTCTCATAAATATGAGTCAGAGATATATGGAGATATCCATTTCATGTCAAAACAAATCTTTTCTTTTTTTTTTTTTTATTTGTACATGTACATCGAGTCCATTAGAAAGTATCTTTTATTAGTAGACTGATTATCCTTGTCGTTGTTTATGTTTCGGGTTGGAACAAATTACTATAATTCGTCCCCGCCTACGAATTAGTCGACATTTTTCACAAATTTTACGCACGGAGGCTCTTATTTTCATATTTTTCATTCCTTACTTTAATTCTGAATCCATTTCTTGGAAGAAAATAAGTTTCTTGAAATTGTCAATCTCGTATTCCGGAATGGATAGGTGGAAAAACAACTTAATCGGTTGAATCCTTGTTACGGAGTCTATAAATTATACGTCCTCTGGTTGAATCATAACGGCTTACTTCAATTTTAACTCTATCCCCCGGCAGGATTCGTATAAAACTACGGCGTATCCTTCCTGAAACATAACCTAGAATCAGATCCTCATTATCTAAACGAACCCGGAACATGCCGTTAGGAAGTGATTCAATAATTAAACCTTCATGAATCGATTTTTCTTCTTTCATTCCAGGTAAAACCCCTTTAAAGTATCAACTAATGGAGGAGGAGTGATATTAGGCAACCCGTCCTTTCTCTTTTTTTCCAAAACAGGAAATTTCACATCTAATTCGTATATCAGAGGGATTACCATATATAACATAAAATTTCTCCGCCAATTCTTTCTAGTCGAGCCTCTCGATCTGTCATTATACCTCGAGAAGTAGAAAGAATTAGAATCCCCATTCCGCCTAAAATTCTAGGAAGTCGTTGATAATTCGAATAGATTCGTAGACCAGGGCGGCTGACCTGTTTTAAATTTAAAAATCTTGTATATGGCCCTTTCCTATTCCTTCTATGTCGTAGAGTTGAAACCAAAAAATATTTGTTTTTTTCCTGATGTTTTCTCACGTTTTCGATAAAACCTTCTCGTAAAAGTATTTTAACAAAGGTTTCCGTGATTTTAGTCGATGTTATTCGAACCGTTCCCTTTCTATTCATATCAGCGTTTCGTATCGAGGTTATTATATCGGCAATGGTGTCCCTACTCATGATGTCCTAAAATTTGTGGTGCTCCGAATTTTGATCTAATCAACATGTTTTTCTTAGTTTATTCTTTTTATTTTATATAAAAAGGAAAGGTATATACGTGATACACAATCTACTGCTCGATTTCATTCAAATAGCCTACTATTCTCGTGGTTTATAATACCTCGGGAGCTAATGAAACTATTTTTGTAAAGTTTAATTGTCGCAATTCTCGGGCAATTGCACCAAAAACTCGAGTTCCTTTTGGATTTCCTTTTTGATCAATAATAACCGCAGCATTGTCATCATATCGTATTATCATACCGTTGTCGCGTTTGAGTTCTTTGCGGGTACGCACAATTACAGCTCGGATCACTTCGGATCTTTCTAAGGGCATATTTGGTATTGCTTCTTTTATCACAGCAACAATAATGTCGCCAATATAAGCATATCGACGATTGCTAGCTCCTATGATTCGAATACACATCAATTCTCGAGCCCCGCTGTTGTCTGCTACATTCAAATGGGTCTGAGGTTGAATCATATCATTTTTGAATCTTTCAATGCAAAGGCGAAAAAAGAAAAAGAAATATTATTTGTCCAAAACAAAAACTGGCGGGTGTTTTTTTATCCCAACGTTTCTTTCTCCATTCCTATTCTGAAATAAGAAATTGAGTTCGTATAGGCATTTTTGATGCTGCTATTGAGATAGCTTTTCGGGCGATTTTTTCTGTTACTCCGCTTATTTCATAAAGTATTCGACCTGGTTTGACAACAGCTACCCAATATTCGGGGGATCCTTTCCCCGAACCCATACGTGTTTCCGCAGGTCTTACTGTAACTGGTTTGTCTGGAAATATACGTACCCATAGTTTTCCACCACGACGCGCATTGCGTGTCATTGCCCGTCGTCCTGCTTCTATTTGTCTAGATGTAATCCAGGCGGGTTCAAGTGCCTGAAGAGCATATCTGCCAAAACAAATACGATTACCTCGATACGATATTCCCTTCATTCTTCCTCTATGTTGTTTACGGAATCGAGTTCTTTTGGGGTTCTAGTGGATGGTTCTTTTTCAATTCCATCCCTATTGCAGAACCGGACATGAGAATTTCTTCTCATCCGGCTCCTCGCGAATGAAATGATCCAAAAACAGTATATATATATTTTATTTTAGATATTTTATTTTATATATATTTATATATATTAATATTATATAAAATATAGTCAATTTTTTTCTATATATTTATTTCTATATATTTTTCTCAGCATAAAATATAACAAAAATGGAAATCGTAAAAACTTTATATTTCTTATTTTTTTACTATATAAATTTCATAAATAATAAAATATAGTTATAACAAATCTTTGTTTTCTTTTCGCTTTTCTCGTATCAGATCGCCTATATTTTAGCAATTCAATAAGAAAAAAATGTCACGGGCGAATATTTACTCTTTCAATATCTATTTCTGTTGTAGGGTTAGTTCATGACTTCTCAGAATAGATGAATTGGTCTTTGGTTTATTCCGCCATCCCGCCCGCTGAATCATGCGTATTCATTTTCAATTGAATCTTCTGTATTCACAGGTTCCATCGTTCCCAGCGCTTCTTGATTAATGGTTAGGCCTGAATTTGACAACGGAGCTTGTAATTTTGAGTCAACGTTCTTAGTCTTTATTGGCTCGAGGCTCCTTATTTTTGTGCTACGAAGGGATTCGTATAATTCTAGATGAATCCGTATTGATGCTTTATTACACTGCCCTTTTTGAGATGATTCATAGACCTTACATATTGGAATTATATATCATTGATATATTTTTATATCTTTCTCTCACCTTCCATTTATCTACACCCTTTCGTTTACAACTCATAATCGGATTGCTTTTTCTTTTTTTTATGCCAAAGCGAATTCAGTTGCTGCAATGATAAGACCAACATGTCATATCTTGACTGCTTCCTTGGATCCAGATAATTTGAAGTGATGAGTTAGTTATTAGTTCATATTATTTGTTTGTTAATATTTTATCTTAATCCTAACAAAAACCAACGAGTCACACACTAAGCATAGCAATTCGGTCAAAAGGGGGTCAATCGAATTTTTATTAAACCTTATAGAATTTGAATTGATTATTTTTCTTTTTTGTTCCGTCTTGAATATAAGGAAAAGACAAGTAAAGGCTTATTATTCTATTCCTCGTCTATAAATATCCAAATTTTGATACCTAAAACCCCATATATCGTTCGAACCGTATAGGCACAATAATCAATTTTGGCGCGAATGGTTTGTCGGGGAACTCTACCCTCTCTGATCCATTCGACACGTGCAATTTCTTTTCCGTCGATACGTCCTGCAATTTGTATTTGAATTCCTTTTGTATCAGCCTGTTCGGTTAGTTCAATAGCCTTTTTCATCGCTTTTCGAAAAGAGACCCTATTTTTTAATTGTCCGGCTATAAATTCCGCAAGAATATTAGGGTGTCTGTAAGGTTTTGCAATTCTTGTAATAGCAATGTTGAGTTTTCGGTTCACAGAATTCAATTCTTTTTGTACAGTCATCTGTAGTTCTTCGATGCCTCGCGGTCTATTTTCTATTAATAACTTGGGGAATCCCATATAGATTATGACCTGGATCAGGTCAATTCTTTTTTGAATTTCTATCCGTGCAATTCCTTCAACACCAGAGGATGTTCTCATATTTTGTTGAGCAAAATTCTTGATAGAATCCCGTATTTTTTGATCTTCTTGTAAACCCTCAGAATAATTTTTTGGTTGTGCAAACCAAATGGAATAATGACTTTGGCTTGTACCAAGTCTGAAACCAAGTGGATTTATTTTTTGTCCCATATTGCCCCACTGGATTTTAAACGGAAATTACTAGGTAAATACTTTTCTCGATTATCTAATGTTTCATATGTTTTTTTATAGTAGGATATATCTTTCAATACAATAGTTATATGACAAGTGGGTCTTTTTATCAGATAACTACGCCCTCGAGCTCGAGGTTTTAATTTTTTCCTGGTAGTTCCTTTGTTGACTTCTGCTTTCCAAAGGATTAAATCCTCTTTTTCGAACCCTTTATTGTGTTTAGCGTTTGCTGCTGCGGAATAAATTAATTTAAAAATAGGATAACATGCTCGATAAGGCATAAGTTCTAGTATCATAAGTGTTTCTTTATAGGAACGTCCACGGATCTGATCAATTACTCTTCGCGCTTTGTG